GCACTAATTGTACGTAAATGTAATTCATTGTTCAAACAACTATTCAGAGTTCCTAGAGCTCCTTGTAAAGCTTGTTGGAAAACCCGTTGCCGAACTTGATTAATCGTTCTTTCTTGTTCAAAAAGAATGGTTTCGTTTTTGTAATTTTCTAATTGTTCCAAAATTTTATAAGTTGAATTAATCAAATTCAATTTTTCTCGTTCTATCTCAGAGTATCCATTTACCCGAAACTGATCTGCCTCCATTTCCACTTTCCGTAAGCGGGCCTGGGCTTTGTCCAGCTGTTCAACAGCTCCCCTTCGCAATTCTTCTGAATTTCGAATAGTATTCAAGATCTTCTGTTTTCGATTATCTAATAAATCACTTAATGAAAGTAGATTATCTTTCCATTCATTTTCATTTCGAAAATTCCATGATCCCTTCCCGAACCAAACATGAATCTTTCGATTCATTTGGCTCTCGCGCTCAATTACTTATCAATTACTTAATTGATAGAGAATTCATTCCCATACATATAGATACACATATACTATATATATATTTCGCGTAATGAGCCTATCCTCTCCCTCTTTTATCTATTCCTATTTTAATTAAAAGATTGATCTCTACTCATATTTCACAATATTGAAACTGATCAATAATTATAATCCAAGACTAAAATATTCGGAGGATTCTTCTGACAAAAATATATCAAATATAGAAATATATCAAATCAAATATATTTGTTTGGATAATATAGAATTTAGAATTAATAGAAAATTTCTAATGTTTAATTTTGTAATTGTCAACAAAGTTGTTTCTTTTTTTTTTCTTTCAAATCCAAAGAATTCTTCTAACTTTATACATAGGTTATCAATTCAACATTGTAAAAAAGGCTCAAATCAATTTATCGATATGAGTGTTTTATATCGAAAAAGATTCGAACCATTCATTTTGATTTCTGTATTGTCTAAAAAAAATTCTTTATTTAATAAACTATGTATTTCTAAACTAAACATAGTAGTAGAAAGAGTACCATGCTGCATCTGAACTTCAAACAGTTTGGCTTTAACCATATTAACGGTCCCAGATTATTGGTTAATAGAGAATCAGAGTCGATATACCAATGAATGAATCACGAAATGCTATGGTTCTAAAATATGATTTTTGAATTGATTCAGAAGTAATTCGTGGGATGATGCACTCTTTTCCTTCCTAGCTCGAACAAAAAAAGTGCAGCTGGGTGGATCCAGCCTATTCTTGAAATAAACAACTCGCACACACTCCCTTTCCAAAAAAGATCAATACACCAAGCACCACGCTTAGATTTATTGGATTTGTTGCAAAAATATCGGTATTAAACCCGAAACTCCCGGCAGATGGCCAGTGACCCAAGGAAACGAAAGAATCGGTTACATTTTTCATATGATCTCCTTTTTTGTTTTATGTGGACTAAAAAAAAGAACTCTGTTCCTTTTCACTTTCAATTCTTTTTCTATTTTTCCTTTATATTTCTATATTGATTTTATTCACTTTAATTTACCTATAAAGAATCAAAAAAAGAATTATCATTATTAGAATTAGGGACCAAGTCTCATATCAATAGCGAAAAACCTCATTTGTTGAAATACTCCTTAAATAAAAAAAAAGGCTTTACTTTGAACTAAGAAAAGGGGGAAGGAAGGAGGCGAGTTGGTGCGGTAATTCCTCATCCTCAAATAAATCCTTCCCATAGATTATTGTCCAACGAAAAAGGAATTGTAGGAGTAAAATCTTGATATACTTTAAAAAAGCAAGGGGTAAGTCTTAATCCATAAAAAAAAATACAGAATTCTCGTATTTATAGGACTAAACAAAGGGATTGGCAAATAAAAGGGCCAATGCTACAACCAGACCATAAATAGTTAAGGCTTCCATAAAAGCCAAACTAAGCAATAAAGTACCTCGTATTTTTCCTTCCGCCTCGGGCTGTCTTGCAATACCTTCTACAGCTTGTCCCGCAGCAGTGCCTTGGCCAACCCCAGGCCCAATAGAAGCAAGTCCTACAGCTAATCCAGCAGCAATAACGGAAGCGGCAGAAATCAATGGATTCATGATAAATTCCTCGCACGAAAATAAAGAAAAAGAAATAGTTAATGATACAAGCATTCAATGAGTTTTGGCTTAATTATTCCGTCGCTAAGATTCAACCAGCTGAAGTAACTAAAAACTTCGAATTGAGAATTGAAGTAATAATATTCATTATTGAACTTTCAGAAAGAACTATTTCCATATCTCTTTTTTAGTTCCTATCCAAAGGATTTTTGTGAATGCATACATACACCCTTTACCCGTCCACTTCTGTTTTCCAAACCATTATTTGTCTTTATTTTATTTCATATATTTATTGATTCAATTTCGAATCAAAGACGAAACAGAAGAACTCCTATTGGAATCCCTATCTAAATATACAACAGTCCAATGCGATAGATTAGATCTATCTTGAGTTCATATATAACTAGTTAATATCTAATATCACATA